GAACGAATCGCACTTTTACCACTAAACTATACCCGCTACAATACAATTATTGTATATAAATGGATCTTTTGTCGAACAAGGGAATCAGTCATAATTATGAAATAGGCATCATTTAAGAAATAGGGGCATCATTTTATGATAATTAGATAGAGTGTTGACATCTTTCGTAAGGTGCCTCCTAATGAAATTCAGAAAAGGGGGCGAATCTCATTTTTGGATTTTGTTTTTGTTGAAGGTATTTTGACAGATAGATCTCGACAAAATTAGTTAATTCATAACACAAAAATGCATTGTGCAAGAATCCATAGTTCCATTCTTTTTTTTAGATACGTTACCCGAAAACAAAAGGAGGAGTAATCAAAAATGACTTTTTGATTCCTATGATATAGAACCAAAATGATATAAAATCAAAAAGTCATTTTTGATTTATGTTTGATCATGTTTAAATTAATTACAAGTTTTTTTTTCAAATCAAATACATTCAAATAAATCATTGCTATCCAGGATTCATGGGAAAAAAGAGCCATGCCAGTACCTAGCTGGGCTCTGGCTGTATAGTATAAAAAAACAAACTAAAAAATAGAATCAAATAAATATTTTTTTTTTATTTTATTAAAATATATAATTATTATATATTATATTTATATATATATTTATATATATATTTATATATTTAATTTCATAATATATATATAAATATTTAATATATAATAATGAATAGAAATCAAATAGAAAAAAAGGAGAGAGATAAGATATCAAAAAAGATATAAAGAAGGCTTTTTTCAATCCCTACTTTTTGTTCTTTTTGTTTATGCGATGTAACATAAACATAATAATTCAATTTTTTTAATTGGGGAGAGATGGCTGAGTGGACTAAAGCGGCGGATTGCTAATCCGTTGTACGAATTTTTGTACCGAGGGTTCGAATCCCTCTCTTTCCGTTTCCGTTGATTGATGATTTGATATTTTTTTTCTTTTGAACTGATGGAGCTTCTTTTTTTTGTTTTCCTTCCTTGTTTGTTTCATTTTTTTTACTTTTTTTACTAGTTAAAAATCTAAAATAGATAGAAAAACAAAAAAGATTTCAAAATCCAGCACAAGTAAGGAAAACACATAAAACAAAAAAGATTTTGTTATTCTTCACGTCCTGGATTACGTCCAGGATCGTTAGATAGGAATCCGAAGATGAAAAGAGAAACAAAGAATATCACTATCGTGTAAACAAATAGTTTTAGAGTAAGCATTACAAAATCTCCAAGATAATTAAAAAAAAAAACGACCGAGAAAGAGAATAGATTCTCTTCTATTTCACATTATGTTTCCTTTGATACTAAGTTTCTAAGAAATGAAGTGATTTCGAGGAAATAGAAAAAAATTTGGAAATTGATTTGTATTAAGAGTCGAGCCTTTTATTACCATTACCAATAATTACTATTTTCAAAAATTTTCTTTCATATCCACAATCGAGATCTAGGTATTGGTGGTGGACTCAAATCTAATAATAGGATTAGGATTTCTTAATGGAAATGGAAAAAACGGAAATGATGAGATGGTCCGGATTTTTCTTCTCTATCCAAAAATTTCAATATTGGAATCAAGGATTCACACTGTAAGACTTATCTGATCTTATAATTTGTTAAAATGTTCGAATTTTTGTTTTCGAATACATTCTGAATTTATTTAGGACATTATTCAAATTAAAGATCTCATCGAAAACTTACAGCAGCTTGCCAAACAAAAGCTAAGAGAAAAAAGAGTAAGGGTATTACTGGCATAAAATCTACAATTGGATTCAAAAAAGCGTAGGCTTCAGGCAATTTCGCCAAGACAAAACTACTTGAATAAAAACTACTTGAATAAAGGACGGAGTGAATACAAATACAGACCAAGCTAAAGATATTAAGCATAACAAAAATTTTGTTCTTTAATAAAATGAATTGTATTTTTGCTTTTTTTGAATTCGATTTTTCATTTTTATTGTATTTTATTATATATTTTTTATATATTTTATTGTATTTTATTATATATGTATTTTATTCTATATATTATATATATATATATATATGATTTATTATTATATATATGATTTATTATATTATTATATATATATGATATATTATATATATATGATTTATTATAATTTATTATTATTATTAAGAATGAAATATTAAAGAAAAAATAAAAGAATTAATATATATATATAGAATATATATAGATATAGAATAAAAAAAAAATAGAAAATAATTCAAAAAATGGATAATAATTGAAATATAAATAATTCCAATATTGAATTCTTATTTATTTTGAATATTTATTAATATTCATTATAGATATGAATGAATATTAATAAATGAGTAATAAAACTAAAAAAATGAATCAAATAAAATCAGACCCCCAAATACTTTTTTTTGATTTGAACTTATCCAGTTCAAAATCTTTTCATTCTGAAATAAAACATCGAAGAAATCATACTTTCATATAATATCTTAATTGAATTTTATGTAATGATCAATAAATTCAGTTTCATTCGATATCTATGCATATCAAAATCCTAGCAACAAATTTTTCTATAGAAAAAATTTGTAACTGGAATTGACGAACAAACAATAATAGTGTTTATTAGTCTCGAATCGAAAATGGGGCGTGGCCAAGCGGTAAGGCAGCGGGTTTTGGTCCCGTTATTCGGAGGTTCGAATCCTTCCGTCCCAGATCATATATATTCATGATATATATACCAAATTGAATACAAATTGTATATCATAATAAACCCTTTCTTTTTTTGAATCATTCGTCTCTAATGTAAATCGAGTCGTTTATGAATATGTAGATGTAGATTCAAAAACGACTCGATTTTTTTGTTTTTTTTTTTATTGTAATCTTATTGTAATAATTGTGGATAATTGTATAATAAATATATTGATTATTTTTTCATATTTCTTTCTATTTTTTTGAAGAAATTCATTTTTTCTATTTACAAACTATTAAAATAGAATAGAAAATGGATTCATACAATATCGAGTTCATTTGTTTTTTTATACTTCTTTACTTTAGAAATTCAATTGTAAAGTCATATATAAAAAGTATAGATTTTTAGATTATATATTTTATTATATATATATTGATTGAATCAATGACTATGCACGATTTCATAATTGAATCAATTACATACCAGATCTAAACTAAAAAAGAATGTTATGGTAAAACTTCGTTTGAAACGATGTGGTAAAAAGCAACGTGCGACTTGAAAGACATGATTAGATTAGCTGTGGATTCTTACATCCGCCACTCTTTCTAGTAGATAGAATCTATTCTATAGAAATCGGGGTGCTCTTGGCTCGACATCGTTTGTTCTGTTCCACTAGAACCCATTGTTTGGGGGACGGGAGAGGGATTGATGATGTAAATAGTACATGATGGAGCTCGAGTTTATTTATTTTTCAGGGGCAAGTATCTACGGTTAGTGAAAATGAATAAGTTAGAACAACTTCGTAAGTCGATTTTTGATAGAGAAATCGAAAGGATCCAATTTGAGCAAGGTCCAAAAAAAATCCAAATTTATTGGAATTGCTAAAACTATTTCGATCAAAAGTGTATTTGCGGGAATCAACCTTCTATTTGTATGATTCTTTGAAAGAAAGAAAAAAAATGGGTATGTTGCTGCCCTTTTTGAAACGATTAAAGATCCCCGAAGTAATGTCTAAACCCAATGATTCAAGAAAAAGCTAAAGGATCTTGGAACAAGTAAATACCTTTTTCAAAGTGTCTCAACAATTCTATTAGAATGAAGAAAAACAAATAGATTCTAAAGAAGACAAACAAGAAAAGGGGGTAGAGACCGCTCAATAAATGAAATACCTAAAGGTTTTCTTTTCATTTGAGTTATTTGAGAGTTATCAAAAGTGAGATATGAGGTTGCGAATACAAAGAGTTATTCTTTTTTTTTTTTCAGAAAGAAAAAGAATAAGAAAAAAACGGAAATCATAGTCTAATTGATTTGCTGATTTTATTGATCTATTTGACATCATAATTTTATACATAGAAATAATTTTGAATTTGATCGAGCCGTACGAGGAGAAAACTTCTTATACGTTTCGAGGGGGGGTATATTGTTCATCTATATCTATCCCAATGAGCCGTTTATCGAATCGTTGCAATTGATGTTCGATCCCGAAGAGAGGGAAAAGATCTTCAGAAAGTGGGTTTTTATGATCCAATAAAGAATCAAACCTATTTAAATATTCCAGTTATTCTAAATTTCCTTGAACAAGGCGCTCAACCTACAGGAACTGTTCAGGATATTTCAAAAAAGGCAGGTGTTTTTATGGAACTTTGCCCTAATCAACAAACGAAATCCAATTAATGAAATTTAAGAGGGTGTGGATAACTTCTATATAGGTTTATAGAACTCTTTTCTCTTTTATCCCCCCCCCTCCCCGCTCTCTTGTTCTATTCATACCTAATTTTTTTATTTCTTGTTATTGACATAGAATGCTGTTTTCTATAACCACAAAAATCGATTTTTATCGATCTTCAAAATGAAAATAAAATAAAAAAAATGGATAGAGGTAGACGATATATCTAGAAGATATAATATAGGAAAAAGGAAATGAATAATGACTCAATGAAGTCATTGGGTCCGTCCATAAATAAAGTACCCCCAATGAGTTTTTTTCTTTTTTTATTCATTTCAAAAATATAATCATTGAAAATCAAATTTAATAAATAGTATTCTTTTTAGAATAGAATATTATTATCTTAAAAAAAAGAAAGAATCATTTTTTTGAATACCCACTTGCTCGTTATTATTATCAGTTATTAATCCTAGTGATATATACTTTTTATATTTAAAAAAATTTTATTATTGATAGTAAATAAATGAGATATCATATTAAAAAGAAAATATTAATATGATTTTTCATCGAATGACTATTCATCTATTCGATTTTCATGTAAATAGAGGAAAAAAGCTCTATGGAAAAATGGTGGTTCAATTCTATGCTGTTTAATAGGAAGTTAGAATACAGGTGTGGTTTAAGTAAATCAATAGATAGTTTTGATCCTATTGAAAATACCAGTGTAAGTGAAGACCTCCCAATTTTAACTGATATGGATAAAAACATTCATAGTTGGAATAATAGCGAGAATTCTAGTTACAGCAATGTTGATTATTTAATAGGTGTCAGGAACATCCGGAATTTCCTATCTGATAAAACTTTTTTAGTTAGGGATAGTAAGAGAAAAAGTTTTTCCATATATTTTGCTATTGAAAATCAAATTTTTGAGATTGACAATGATCATTCTTTTCTAAATGAACCAGAAAGTTTTTTTTCTAGTTATAAGAATTCTAGCTATTTGAAGAATGGCTCTAAGAGTGATGATGATCATTACATGTATGATACTAAATCTATTTGGAATAATAACATTAATAGTTGCATTGAGGGTTATCTTCGTTCTCAAATCTGTATTGATAGTTACATTTTAGGTGATAGTGACAAATACAATGACAGTGACTTTAATAGTTACATTTGTGGTAAGGGCAAAAAGAGTAGTGAAAGCAAGAGTACTAGTATAATAACTAGCACAAATGATACAAACGATAGTGATTTTACTAAAAGAGAAAGTTCTAATGATCTCGATGATACTCAAAAATACAAGCATTTGTGGATTGAATGCGAAAATTGTTATGGATTAAATTATAAGAAAATTTTGAAATCAAAAATGAATATTTGTGAACACTGTGGATATCATTTGAAAATGAGCAGTTCAGATAGAATCGAACTTTCGATTGATCCGGGTACTTGGAATCCTATGGATGAAGACATGGTCTCTCTGGATCCCATTGAATTTCATTCGGAAGAGGAACCTTATAAAAATCGTATTGATTCTTATCAAAAAAAGACAGGATTAACGGAGGCTGTTCAAACAGGCACAGGTCAACTAAACGGTATTCCTGTAGCAATTGGTATTATGGATTTTCAGTTTATGGGGGGTAGTATGGGATCCGTAGTGGGTGAGAAAATCACTCGGTTGATCGAATATGCTACCAATCAACTTTTACCTCTTATTCTAGTATGTGCGTCGGGAGGAGCGCGTATGCAAGAAGGAAGTTTGAGCTTGATGCAAATGGCTAAAATCTCTTCTGCTTTATATGATTATCAAATCAATCAAAAGTTATTCTATGTATCGATCCTTACATCTCCTACTACTGGTGGGGTGACAGCTAGTTTTGGCATGTTGGGGGATATCATTATTGCCGAACCAAATGCTTACATTGCATTTGCGGGTAAAAGAGTAATTGAACAAACATTGAATAAGGAAGTACCTGAAGGTTCACAATCGGCTGAATTTTTATTCCAAAAAGGCTTATTTGATTCAATCGTACCACGTAATCTTTTAAAGGAGGTTCTAAGTGAGTTATTTCAGCTCCATGCTTTCTTTCCTTTGCCTCAAAATGAAAAATCAAGCAGAACCTAAAATTCTTTTTTTAAATCTTTAGAAAAAAAGAAAAAATGAATTTTTTTGGAAAAATAAGATTTAATTGCATAAAGAATCATGCGGATAATTTTGTTTACTGATATTCCAGATTAGGAATTCAAAATCAGGAACTCAAAAACCTATATTCAAAAAGCGAATTCTTTTTTCCACGAAATTAGACAAGAGACTGTCCCTTTGTTTACTAAAAATCCTTGTTATTGACTCAGATTATAACGAATTTCTCAAAAATTTTTAAGAAAAAACGAAAAACTCTTTTTTTTTTTTTTTTTTTGAATTTCAAATAAAATAATTTTGAGACAAAAATCAAATTAGAACACACAAGAACAAAGTAATAAGATAATAATAGAAAAATACTAAGAATATTAAAAAGGTGTATTATCATACATATGTTTCTTGTAGAAATAGAGGGCGAAATGAATCCAGTTATTTAGTTCTACATTCCTTATATTTATTATTAGATTCTATTTGTACGTTTGATTCTATTCTTTATTAAAAAATATTTTCAATTTTTTTCTTTTATTATTGATTTTTTATATTCTATACTTACTATGTATACTCAATATATAGAGTATAGAATAGATATTTATTATCTATATTCATTTAGCTATACTTAGTATAATTTTTTGAATATACTTAGTATAAGTCTATATGAATTCTAGTGATTATAGACTATCTTTAATTACAATATAAAAATAATCAAAATATGAAATGAATATAATTAATATATATAATTAATATAACAATAAAAAAACAGGTACAAATATTAAATCGAGGTACCCATTTTATGATAAACTTACCTTCCGTTTTTGTGCCTTTAGTGGGCCTAGTATTTCCGGCAATTGCAATGGCTTCTTTATTTCTTCATGTTCAAAAAAACAAGATTTTTTAGATATGGGCAGTAGGGACAAATCTCATATATTTTTTTAGATAAAGTGAAATTCATTTGCTTGGGTTTGTTATCCTATTCCATTTTTTAATAACTATTCCATTAAAAAAAAAACAAAAGAAAAGGAAAATACTAGTATCATATAAGCCTTAATAGGGGGGATTAAATATGATTGGGGAGTCAAAACATGCTTGGCACTCACAACATGCTTGGCGCTCAGAAGACGGGTGGATCGACATTGTAAAAGGGTGTCGAAAACCAAGCGATTTTTTCTGGGCTTCTTTCATTCTTTTAGGTTCATTAGGGGTGTTATTGATTTCAGCTTCCAGTTTTTATGGTAGGAATTTTTTATCTTTCATTTCGTCTGAGTTTGAGCCTGAGCTAGTTCCTTTTTTGCCACAAGGGGTCACGATGACTATCTATGGAACCGCGGGTCTCTTTCTAAGTGTTTCTTGGTGGCTTCTAATTTTTTGGAATGTGGGTAGTGGTTATGATTTTTTCGATAAAAAAAATGGAATGGTGTGTTTTTTTCGTTACGGATTTCCTGGAAAAAATCGTCGTATTTTTCTCCGAGTCCGTATGGACGATATTCAGTCCCTCATAATACACAGTAAAATCGAAACTAAAAAAGATAGTAGGTCTAAAAAAGATAGTAAGTATCGTAGTGGTGTCCTTTATATGCAAACCAGAGAACAGGGGGCCATTCCCTTGACTCCTATTGATGATTCTTATAGGACTCCAGCCAAAGTTATACAAAAAGCTTGGGACTTGTCCATATTCTTGCGTGTACCAATGGAAATATTTTGATAAAAAAATTTCGAAAAATAAATGCTTTCTTTTCCCTACGAAAGCATTTATTTTTCGAAATTTTTTTATTTTTAATTGATAGCTTTTGAAACAATATTTTTTTTCTTCATTCGAATTGGCAGTGGATTCTTTCGTTTTCTTATTTGATTTCTCTATTCTTTTTCTAAATTCAAGGCAAGAACTAACTTCCGAACTACAAATAAAAAAAGCGGGAATAGATTCTAATTTGATATATGGGCTCTATGACTTGTCATAGAACTTATGCTTAATAGAAAAATTATTATCATATTCATATAGAGTTGACAAATGAGATGAAGCTGAGTTCATTAAAGACGAAAAATGGCAAAAAAGAAAGCATTCATTCCCCTTCTATTTCTTACATCTATAGTCTTTTTGCCCTGGTGCATCTCTTTTACATTTAAGAAAAGTCTGGAATCTTGGGTTACTAATTGGTGGAATACTAAACAATCCGAAATTGTCTTGAATCTAATTCAAGAAAAAAGTATTTTAAAAAAATTCATAGAATTCGAGGAACTGTTCCTCTTGGATGAAATGCTAAAGGAATACCCGGAAACACGTTTACAAAACCTTCGTATCGGAATCTACAAGGAAACCATCCAATTGATCAAGACGCACAACCAAGATCATATCCATACGATTTTGCACTTCTCGACAAATATAATCTGTTTCCTTTTTCTAAGTGGTTATTCTATTCTGGGTAATAAAGAACTCATTATTCTTAACTCTTGGGTTCAAGAATTCCTATATAACTTAAGTGACACAATAAAAGCTTTTTCTATTCTTTTATTAACTGATTTATGTATAGGATTCCATTCGACTCATGGTTGGGAACTAATGATTGGTTCTGTCTATAAGGATTTTGGATTTACTCAGAATGATCAAATTATATCTGGTCTTGTTTCCACTTTTCCAGTCATTTTAGATACAATTTTTAAATATTGGATTTTCTGTTATTTAAATCGCGTATCTCCGTCGCTTGTAGTGATTTATCATTCAATGAATGAGTGAAAAAACGATCCACCGATCCAATTATAAAGTTTGTTTTTTTTTGTATATATATATAAGCTAAACATTCAAAAATTCACTTATTCTTTTTCTTTCTACTCGTATTCTTCCTATATTCTAGGAAAATGATTTCAGTAAATAGCAGAATCATGGATAGGGAACTAATGCCAGTAACCTACCTAATCTTATTGTAGAAATTTTCAGGATCAATTATTGGACCATGCAAACTAGAAATGTTTTTTCTTGGATAAAGGAAGAGATTACTCGATCCATTTCCGTATTGCTCATGATATATATAATAACTCGAGCACCCATTTCAAATGCATATCCCATTTTTGCCCAGCAGGGTTATGAAAATCCGCGAGAAGCTACCGGCCGTATTGTATGTGCCAATTGCCATTTAGCTAATAAGCCCGTAGATATTGAGGTTCCACAAGCGGTACTTCCGGATACCATATTTGAAGCAGTTGTTCGAATTCCTTATGATAAACAAGTAAAACAAGTTCTTGCTAATGGTAAAAAAGGGGCTTTGAATGTGGGGGCTGTTCTTATTTTACCGGAGGGTTTTGAATTGGCCCCTCCAGATCGTATTTCGCCCGAGATTAAAGAAAAGATAGGTAATCTGTCTTTTCAAAGCTATCGTCCCACAAAAAAAAATATTCTTGTGGTAGGCCCTGTTCCTGGTCAGAAATATAGTGAAATTACCTTTCCTATTCTTTCTCCAGATCCCGCTACTAAGAGAGATGTTCACTTCTTAAAATATCCGATATACGTAGGCGGGAACAG